CTTGACACAAATAGACGCATCGCAAGTTCCATACAACGCACTTCTCAATACAATTTCTTTCAAATTCATTAAAATTTCATGGACTGATTCTTGAATACCCGTTATAGTAGAAAATTCGTGTGGTATTTTCGCGGATTTTGCACGTGTGATACATGTTCCGTCTATTTCGCTAAGCAACGCTCTTCGCATCGCAATGCCTATTGTGTCAGCTTGACCTTTCATAAGTGGAGATAGAATAAAGCGTCCATAATAAAGCCGCTTACTGTCGGCTCTTGATTCAACACACTTCCACTGTAATGTCCGAGTGGATATGGTTACTTTCTCTCGAACCATAATAATATTATTTTTTTTGATTAAATCATTGAATTATTTATTTCTCTTGAAATTTCGTTAATATTTATTCTTACACGCGTCTTTTTTTAGGGGGCCTACAACCATTATGCGGCATAGGAGTTACATCCCGTACGAAACTTAATAATATACCACTTCTACGAATAGCTCTTAATGCCGCATCTCTTCCGAGACCAGGACCTTTTATCATGACTTCTGCTCGTTGCATACCTTGATCGACTACTGTACGAATAGCATTTCCCGCTGCGGTTTGAGCAGCAAACGGTGTCCCTCTTCGTGTGCCCTTGAATCCACAAGTACCGGCGGAGGACCAAGAGATTACCCGACCCCGTACATCCGTAACGGTCACAATAGTATTGTTGAAACTTGCTTGGACATGAATAACTCCTTTTGGTATTTTACGTGCATTTTTACGCGACCCAATACGTCCATTCTTACGTGAACCAATTCTTGGTAAAAATTTTGCCATATTTTTTTATCATCTCAAAAACTAAGTCGAAGATCTATGGATATATCCATTTCATGCCAAACTGGATCCTTTATTTTATTTTTTATTTGTACATCAGATTTTTTAGAGAATTCCTGTTTAGGAAACTTATCCTTGTCTTTGTTTATGTCTCGGGTTGGAGCAAATTACTATAATTCGTCCCCGTCGACGTATCAGTCGACATTTTTCACAAATTTTACGAACGGAGGCCCTTATTTTCATATTTTTCATTCCTTAATTTTGAATATACATATTTTTGAAGAAACTTAATTTCATTAAATTTGGAAATCTGGAATTGTATCCCTCGAAAATGAAGTTGAAAAAACTACTAAATCATTCGAATTTTTGTTGCGGAGTTTATAAATGGGATGTCCTCTCGTCAAATTCTAACGATGTATATTTGACTCTATCGTGTGGTATATGTATAAAACAAAACTACGTTGGGTTTTTGCTGGGATATAACCTAAAACCCAATCCTCGTTATCTATATCTAACCAACCAAACTCTGTAACATACCATCGGATATCAGAAGGATTACCATATATAACACAAAACTTCTCCACCAATTCTTTCTAGTCGAGCCTCTCGGTCTGTCATTATACCCCGAGAAGTAGAAAGAATTACAATCCCCATTCCGCCTAAAATTCTAGGAATTTTTTGATAGTTAGAATAGATTCGTAACCCAGGTCGGCTGATCCGTTTTAAATTTAGACTAGTTTTATATAATACTTTTCTATTCCTTCTATGTCGTAGGGTTAAAACAAAAAAAGTTTTGTTGTCTTCCCGGTGTTTCCTCACATTTTCAATAAAACCTTCTTGTAAAAGTATTTTAATAATGTTTTCGCTGATGTTAGTAGATGCTATTTGAACGGTTCCCTTTCTATTCATGTCAGCATTTCGTATGGAGGTTATTATGTCAGCAATAGTGTCTCTACCCATGATAAACTCAATTTTTATTGCCCCCGAATTTTGTATAATCAACATACTCTTTATTTTTTCTTTTATTAAAAATTTATTAAATAAAGAAAGGTATATGCACGAAACAAAATTGACTAATTTATTTTAATTTAATCAATTTCATTCAATTTAATTATTATATTTAATTATTATAACTATATGATGTTTCTAATTTATATCTTAAAATCTCATCTTAATATCTTATAATTACTGTTCTTAAATAATGCTTTTTTTTTTATAATACTTCAGGTGCTAATGAAACTATTTTAGTAAAATTTAATTGTCTCAATTCTCGGGTGATTGCGCCAAAAATTCGAGTTCCCTTTGGATTTCCGTCTTGATCAATCACAACTGCAGCATTGTCATCATATCGTATTATCATACCGTTGTCACGTTTGAGTTCTTTACAAGTACGTACAATTACCGCTCTGATCACTTCGGATTTTTCTAAAGGGGAGTTCGGTACTGCTTCCTTTATTACAGCAACAATAACATCACCGATACGGGCGTATCGGCGATTATTAGTTCCTATGATTCGAATACACATCAATTCTCGGGCTCCGCTGTTATCTGCTACACTCAAATGGGTCTGAGATTGGATCATAGCCTTTTTTGAATCTGTTATTTCAATGCAAAAGGAAAAAAGAAATATTGTTTGTTCAAAAAAAAATAAACTTGTGATTTTTTCATCTCAACGGCCCGGCCCTTTTTCCTTTGGTTCTATCATTCCTAATCGCTATCCCGAAATAATGAATTGAGTTCGTATAGGCATTTTTGAACCCGCTATTTCAATAGCTTTTCTGGCTATATTTTCTGCTACTCCACCGAGTTCATAAAGTATTCTACCGGGTTTAACTACAGCTACCCAATATTCGGGAGCTCCTTTTCCCGAACCCATACGCGTTTCCGTAGGTCTTACAGTAACGGGTTTGTCGGGAAATATACGTACCCATATTTTTCCACCGCGGCGTACATTTCGTGTCATGGCCCGACGTCCCGCTTCTATTTGTCTAGACGTAATCCAAGCGGGTTCAAGTGCCTGAAGAGCATATCGACCAAAACAAATACGATTACCCCGATAAGAAATTCCTTTCATTCTTCCTCTATGTTGTTTGCGGAATCTGGTTCTTTTGGGGTTATAGTTGATGTTTGTTTCGCAATTTCATCTCTACTACAGAACCGGACATGAGAATTTCTTCTCATCTAGCTCCTCGCGAATGAAATGATTATGATTAAAAAAAATCTACATGTCGTTGATAAATAATATACTGAATCAAATACAAAGAATATTATACTATACTGAATCTTGGGATTCCTTTCTCATCGATTTTTTTTAATCTATTTATATTTTATATTTATTATAAGTTTGTTATTATAAAAATAAAAAAATAAATTTGTATCTCTTTTTTTACATATTTTATGTTTTTTTTTTACATACTTTATGTATGTATAGAAAGAACTATACTCTTTATTTTTCTATTTATTTTTCTATATATAATATATATATAGATATCGAAGATTTATAGATTTCAAATTTTAGATTTAGAGATAATTATTTCTATTTATAGATTTGTAGTTCTATTTATAGATTTGTAGATAATGTCCTGAACATAAAAACCTTCGCGGGCGAATATTTACTCTTGCAATTGTAATATTGACTTCATTTGTAGGATTAACCCATAAATAACTTCTCAGAATAAATCGAGTGTCTTTTGGTTCCTTTCGCCATCCCGCCCAATAAATCATTAAAATTCGTTTTCATATAGAATCCTATGTATTTACAGGTTCCGTCGTTCCCATTGCTTCTTGTTAATGGTTAGGTTTTAATTATACAATGGAGCTATTTGTTCATTTTGTTCTTGAGTCAATTTTTTTAGTCTTTATTGGCTCGAGGCTCTTTATTTTTTTGGTCTATAAACGCATTCAATTAATTATAGATTTATCCTATATCGATCTTAATGCTTTATTACATTGGCTTTTGTGAGATGATTCATAAACCTTACATATTGAAGTTATAGATCATATATCATTGATCTCTTTCTTTCTCTCATCTTTTCATTTATCTGCATAATTTTTGATTTTGCTTTACAATTCATAATCAGATTAGTTTTTTTGCAAAACATATTTCAATTGTTACAATGAAATGACTAATATAGCCTATTTTGACTGCCTTTTTGGATTCGATCCAGATAATACGAAGCGATGGATTGGTTATTAGTTCTATACTTATGAGTTCATAGTATGGATCAGTCTATTTTTTTGTAATCCTGATCCTAAAAAAACCAACGAGTCACACACTAAGCATAGCAATTATATTAAATAATCAATCGAATTTTTGATTTTATCCAACCCTATAGAATTACTCTTTTTCTTTTTTTGGTAAAAAAAGAATGAAAGACTTTGTCATTTTTTTTATCGATACAACCAACTCGACTGAGGGTTTACTATTCCTCGTCTACAAATGTCCAAATTTTGATTCCTAATACCCCATAAATAGTTCTAACTGCATAGGAAGAATAATCAATTTGAGCTCGAAGGGTTTGTCGAGGAACCCGACCCTCTCTAATCCACTCGACGCGTGCAATTTCTTTTCCGTCAAGGCGCCCTGCAATTTGTACTTGAATTCCTTTTGTATCGGCCTGTTCAGTTAATTCAATAGCTCTTTTCATTGCTTTGCGAAATGAAACTCGATTCTTTAGTTGTCCCGCTATAAATTCGGCAAGAATGTTAGGGTGCCTGTAAGGGTGTGCAATTCTTGAAATAGCAATGTTGAGTTTTCGGTTCACACAATTTAGTTCTTTTTCTACATTTTTCTGTAATTCTTCGATTCTTTTATTTTTAGGCCTACCTTCTATTAATAATTTTGGGAATCCCAAATATATTATAACCTGAATCACATCAATTCGTTTTTGAATCTCTATACGTGCAATTCCTTCAACACCAGAAGAAATTTTCATATTTTTTTGTATATAATTCTTGATACAGTTTCTGATTTTTTGATCTTCTTGCAGACCCCCAGAATAATTTTTTGGTTGTGCAAACCAAAAAGAATAAGGATCTTGGGTTGTACCGAGTCTGAAACCAAGTGGATTTATTTTTTGTCCCATAATCCCCCACTACTATACATATCATGAGATGTCATTTTTGTGGACTTCTTTATCCACCTCGGGTTTTTTAAGTATATATTATATTCTTGATATTTTGG